AAAAGAAACTTTGGGATTGCTGAATCACAGACAAAAAAAAAGAAAAAATAAACATATAAAGCAACGGAGCCATCATAGTATTTTTTAACTCCTCCGAAAGGAAGGATGGCAGTTTGATCATTTACCCATCTGAGTCTGATAGATTCTATTTTTCTCTTTCTTCAATAGAAAGGAGGGGGTAAATCTTCTTGTAGAGCCGTATGCACAAAAGCTGCCTGTACGGTTGTTCAATTCTATCTTTTTTCTATTCTTTATCTTTCCTTTCTCTTTGCTTTATCATGCGAGATAGGGGAAGCTTTTATTTTGTTATATCATCAGGGTAATGATGCATCAACCTGCTAGTGGTTATTATGAGGCACAAACAGGCGAATTTGTCCTGGAAGCGGAAGAACTGCTGAAACTGCGTGAAACCCTCACAAGGGTTTATGTACAAAGAACGGGCAAACCCTTATGGGTTGTATCCGAAGATATGGAAAGAGATGTTTTTATGTCAGCAACGGAAGCCCAAGCTTATGGAATTGTTGATCTTGTAGCGGTTGAATGAAAATAACATGGATTTCGCGCAAATCTGTGATTTGAGATTTTATCTTCGAATTTAATATTCTATTAAATAGAAGTAATTCATCAGCATTCGGTTAGGATCAATCTAAACCAATCCATCATATTATGTATACGATTCAACATGCCAACTATTAAACAACTTATTAGAAATACAAGACAGCCAATCAGAAATGTCACGAAATCCCCCGCTCTTCGGGGGTGCCCTCAGCGTCGAGGAACATGTACTAGGGTGTATGTGCGACTCGTTTAGATCATGAGCTGGCACAAAAGCAAGAAAACTACTTTTACAGTATCAATGATCAGTACCGGTGAATGGGATAGGATGGAAAAAGGAACTCCATTCATTATTAAAAAAAAAAAACTCTATCATATCCCTCTATTGTGTATGAAGTTTATGGTTTCCGTTGGTGTAAATCCAATCACCTGAATTTAAGATGATAAGAAATTCTCCATTGGTAACAAATGGTTATCCATTAAGCGGAGGAAATCTTATTTAAAAAGCATAAAACATAAAGATTAGGTAGGCTCCCAATCTGGCAAGAACGTACTAAAAGGGTCAGCTACCCAGCAAACTTTCATAATTAAATACCGTTACTGTATAGGTAGATCTGATTGTGAAAGACCTATTACTGGATAATTCATGGGTAGAGCCAAAGCGTGTGAACTATACAAGTTCCCAATAACATCAATTAGTTGATTAAATATTAAATTAAAGTATAAAGTAAAGGCTCCGGTGTATAGAGAAGACCTTACCGTTTAAGAAGTAACCATAGAAACGAAGGAACCCACTATTTCTTTTTTGATTTCTTTTATTTACTATCTTTTTGATACCTAGGAAAATACAATTTATTATTTCGGAGTGAAATACCTAAAAAAAAAAAAGAAAAAATAGTGGTCGGGAAGGTTAGAGTAGCCAAAGCCATTGGAATTTTGATTTTATACATTGGAAAAATCCGTTTTGTTATTAATAGACTAGGAAGGGGGAAAAGAATAACTGAAAGAAAGGCAATCAATTAGTTATTCGTCAAAGTTTCATTTATTCAATGACCAGAATTAAACGGGGATATATAGCTCGGAGACGTAGAACAAAAATTCGTTTATTTGCATCAAGCTTTCGAGGGGCTCATTCAAGGCTTACTCGAACTATTACTCAACAGAAAATAAGAGCTTTAGTTTCGGCTCATCGGGATAGGGATAGGAAAAAGAGAGATTTTCGTCGTTTGTGGATCACTCGGATAAACGCAGTAATTCGCGAAAGGGGAGTATCCTATAGTTATAGTAGATTAATACACGATCTGTACAAGAGACAGTTGCTTCTTAACCGTAAAATACTTGCACAAATAGCTATATCAAATAGGAATTGTCTTTATATGATTTCGAACGAAATCATAAAGGAAGTAGATTGGAAAGAATCCACCAGAATAATTTAAATGGAGTTTCCCGGAGAATGAACTCCGGGAAGGTAGAGTAGAAATTAGTATGAGAAAATATGCTAAAGTAGTCAAAATGAATGAACACGTTCAATTCAATAAAAAAAGAAATCTTTTTTTCCGATTCATTTTTTTTCTTACGACACGATACTCAAATCTAGATTCACTCAAATATAGATTCTTGTAATTATGATTCAAGTGAAGAAAAAGTAAGCCTATTTATTTCGGGCTTTAAAACCAGTAGTTCTAGCGGTCGACTCGGTTCTTTCAAATTGTTTCTCATTATTGAGAAAAGGTAACAAAGATAAAATACGAGCTTGTTTTATAGCAAGAGTAATTAATCGTTGTTGTTTCAAGGTCAATCTATTCACTCGTCTTGATAATATTTTTCCTTGTTCACTAATAAATCGACTAATTAAACTCATGTTTCTATAATCAATTCGATCCCCCGATTGAATCGGGGGCAAACGCCTACGAAAAGATCGCTTGAATTTAAGAAAAGGTCGCTT